TACCCCTTAAACTAAGGTTTTTAGAGTTATATATCTTATGTATGCAAAACATATATTTTAAATTAAAATAAAACCCCCTTAAATTATTAAAAAAATAAAAAATACCAAAATAATAATACTATTAAAATTTAAACTTTTTAAGTAATTATTATTAAATAAACTTAAATATATAAAAGATCTAAAACCTTTAGAATTTAAATTATTTAAAAATAAATCTATAAATTTTAAATTCTTTATTTTTATAATTCTATTTTTAGCTAAATAATCAGCTAAAAATTTATATGTTAATTCTTTAAATAATATTTTTACAGTTAAAAAAGAAACAAAAATTATTATAAACAAAAAAAATAAAGGACCATAAAAATCTACATATAAAAATAAACTAGGTACATTTAATATATTAAAATTTAATCATCACAAAAAAGAAATAGAAAAAAGAACTAAAAATAAACTTAAAAAATTCATATAAATAGATCTTCTATAATGATTTATTACTTTATTAAAACTTAAAAAAAAACTTTTTCAAAGACGATAACTATAACCAAAAGTTATAAATACTGAAACAAAAAATATTAATCTAAAAAAAATTATATATCTATTACTAAAAAAAAATTCTAAAATAAAATCTTTTCTAACAGCACCACTAGAGAAAATTAGACCACATAAACAGAATAAAGTTACTAAAAGTTGTAATTGAATAAAATTAGGTAAATTACCATTATTACTATAATTTCGACCATCTTGTTGACCAAATGAACAATGAATAATATAACCTACTTGTATAAATAAACAACTTTTAAATAAAGCATGACTAATTAAATGAATAAATGAAATAAAACTTAAACCTAACCCTAATGTTACTATTGAAAAACCCATCTGTGATAAAGTTCTTAAAGCTACTACTTTTTTTAAATCTTCTTCTACTAAAGCTGTTACACTAGAAAAAAATATAGTAAATAATCCAATAATTAAAATTACACTAATTACATTTTTTTGTATAATTAGCCTACTAAAATTTATTAATAAAATTAAACCTGCAGTAACTAACGTACTCCTGTGTACTAAAGAACTTACTGGAGTAGGTGCACTTATAGCTTTGGGTAATCAACTACTAAAAGGAAATTGAGCACTTTTAGTAAAAGCAGTTAATAAAAGTAAAATTACTAAATAACTACTAAATATACTAAAACTTAAAAAGTAATAACCTCTAAAAATAGAACCCCTAAAAAAAACAAATATAAAATAATCACCTAAACGATTTGTTAAAGCAGTATTTATAGCACCACTACAACTATCCCAATTATTATAGAATAAAACCAGAAAAAATCTAGAAATACCCAATAAATCTCAGCTTAATAATATTGTAAAAATACTATTACTAAAATTTAATATAAATATTCTACCAACAAAAATTAATAAAATAAAATAGTAATAATTAAAATTTAGTTCACCATTTAAATAATAAGTTCTAAAAATCAAAACGCTTAAAGTAACTAAAAATAAAATAAAAGAAAATAAGATACTATTAAAATAAAAATTAAATTTTAATCTTAAAAAATCTCATTCTAATATACTAATACTTAATTTTATTATAGGTAATATTCAAACTATAATTATACCCATAAAAAAAATTAAACTAATCAAAAAAATAGAAATATTAATTTAAATAACTCAAATAAGTTTGCCATATCATCACTCTATATAAAAACCACCTAAAATAAAACTAAATATTATTAAAAATCTAATAAAAGAAGATATATCTGAAACTAAAATACCTAAAAATATAACAATTTCCAAATCAAAAATTACAAATATTAATATTATAATAAAAAAATGAATACTAAAAGAATTTTGGATTTTACCTACTCTAACAAAACCTCTCTCAAAAGAACTAATTTTATTTTTATTAAAATCTTTAATACTTAATAAAAAATTAATTAAATAAAATACTAATAAAAGAATTAAAGTAAAACACAATACTATTAATAAAATTAAAATTAAAGATTAATAAATCTTTATAAAGTTTAAAACTTTTATAATGTTCCTTTCGTACTAAATATCTTAATGATAAATATTTATCAAGATAAACAATTCTATCTCACAATGAATTAAACTAATATCACGTTAGGTTACTTAACAGAAGAACAGTCTAAAATTCCTAAATCTTCTCCTCTTTTAGATTACCTAAATACAACATCGATGTAAAACTTACCTTACTATAAGAACTAGATTAGGTATGATTTTCTGTTAACTCCGGAGTAATTCTTTATATTATCAATAGTAAAATACAATTATATAATATTCTGCCCTAGAAAATTTGTTAATATAACAAAAGAAATATTAACAATAGAATTTCCGAAGACTTATCTTTGTATAAATATATTTATTTTTTCTTAAATAAATATTAAATTCAGTAATAAAAAATAAATAGAACTAACCAATAACTTCATTCATACTGGAACTCAATAAAAGCACAAATTATTTTGCTACCTTAATGTCCTCACGCTAAGACTGCCATTTAAAATTCATAGGGCAGAAGCCAGCTTTATTTAAAAGCCTAAGTCTTTAAAAAACATTTGATCTAGACTTCAAGTTCTTTATTTATATTTTATTAATTTATTTTATTTATAAACTTACTAATTTAAAGATTATTTATTTAATAAAATTTTATTAAATACATAAAAATTTTTAAATATAAACTAGAAAAAGTTGTAAAACTTAAAATTAAAACACTTCAAATTTTTATTTTCCTATAATACCTAAATTAAATATATAATTTTCTAATATAAAACTATAATACAGTTATCACAAAAATCGACATATCAACTCTAAAAGTACTATTTTTTATTATGAAACAACAAAACTAAATACTTTTCTACTTTTTGTTTCTATTATTCATCAAAAATGAAATTTTCCTTTAATAATATGCAATACCAATATTTATTTAAATTAAATTTAAAGCTCTTAATTCTTTTACACCACAAGTAAAAATTTTAAAATAAACTACAAAGCTTAATTATTCAATATTACCAAAACATCACCTTTTAAAATTATCTAAAAGGGTTACTTCTAAAACAATAGGTATAAATCTATGATTAGCACCACAAATTTCTGAACATTGTCCATAAAAAACACCCACTATTGGAAAACTATAATTTAATGTTCTTAAAACACCACTTATAGCATCTAATTTTACTGATAAAGTAGACAAGGCTCAAGCATGGATTACATCAGCAGAAGTAATACAAAAACGAATATTTGTATCACAAGGAATAACACAACGATTATCTACTTCCAATAAACGTGGTTCACCTAATTCTAATTGATCTAAAGATTTTATATAAGAATCAAATTCTAAACCGGGGATATCCCTAAATTCATATCTTCAATATCACTGATGTCCTGTAACTTTAATAGTTAAATTACTATCTAAATTTATTAAACCGTAATAATATAATAAACTTAAAGATGGTACTATTTGTATAAGTAAAATTAATGTAGGAAAAACACTACACAGTAATTCGCTAAATTGATATTCAATTTTTTTTCTTTTAAAATATAAATTTCTAATTATTAAATATCAAAATAATATTACAACAAAAATTAAAACACCAAATAATAAACTACAATTAAAATTATGAAATCAATCTATATAACTAGCAAATAAACTATTTGAAAAGTTTAAATTATAACCTTGAAAAAAATTATTAATTAATCCTTAAATCCCTTTGATTGGAAGTCAAACATACTATATATACTAAAGAATCTAAAGTTTTTACCTATTTATTGACAATAAATTATACTTTATTATACTAAAACTTTTAATAAGAGAAAACCACCTCAAGGGTATGAACCTCATAGACTTAATTATCCTATCTTATTAAAAAACCTTGTTACCTTTTAATTTGCAATTAAATATACTAAATTTATACTAAGATTTTTTTTTAATTTTTTAGAGATGTACTACTAAAATAAATTTCTGATTGATAACTATGACCAAATACATAACCACTTAATATTCTTTCAGGGCTACTATTAGGAAAATAATCATTTAAAACTAAACGATAACTAAAAAATGATTCTAACATTACATAGATAAATATAAATAAACCAAAAGTACTAATAATAGAACCGTAAGATGCTATTACATTTCAAATTGAATAAATATCAGGATAATCCAAATATTTACGAGGAAAACCGTGTAAACCAGCAAAATGTAAAGGAAAGAAAGTTAAATTTACACCAATAAATATTAAAATAAATACAACAGACATTATTAATTTATCATAAACAAAACCTGTAATAAAACTTCATCACAATCTAACACCAGTAAAAATACCAAATACAGCCCCTAAACTTAAAACATAATGAAAATGACTTACTACATAATATGTATCATGTAAAATAATATCTAAACTAGAATTTGATAAAATTACACCAGTAAGACCTCCTAAAGTAAATAAAAAAATAAAACCTAATACTCACAATAAAACAGGTTGAAATACTATTTTCATACCAAATAAAGTAGCTAATCAACTAAAAACTTTTACTCCGGTTGGTACAGCAATAACTATAGTAGCTGCTGTAAAATATGCACGTGAATCTAAATCTATACCTACTGTATACATATGATGTGCTCAAACTACACAACCTACTAAACCAATACTTAAAATAGCATAAACTATACCTAAAGAACCAAAAACTTCTTTTTTACCAGTTAAATATAAAGTTGATTGTCTAATAATACCAAAAGCTGGTAAAATTAAAATATAAACTTCTGGGTGACCAAAAAATCAAAATAAATGTTGATAAATTAAAGGGTTACCCCCTGTACTAGGATCAAAAAAAGAAGTATTTAGATTACGATCAGTTAATAATATAGTAATAGCACCAGCTAAAACAGGTAAAGATAAAACTAATAAAAAAACAGTTACAAATACAGTTCAAACAAATAAACTTATATGTTCTAAAGAAATAGAACTTCTACGTAAATTTTTAGTTGTACACATAAAATTAATACCACCTAAAATTGAACTTAAACCTGCACAATGTAAACTAAAAATTGCTAAATCAACTCTTCTTCCAGGATGACCTAAAGTACTTAAAGGGGGATAAACTGTTCAACTAGTACCACAACCTATATCAACAAAACAAGCATCTAAAATTAAAAACATTGCTGTAGGTAATAATCAAAAACTTAAATTATTTAAACGAGGGAATCTTATATCCGGAGCACCTAATATTAAAGGTAATATTCAATTACCAAAACCACCAATTATACTAGGTATAACCATAAAAAAAATTATTAAAATAGCATGAGCAGTAATAATAGAATTATATAACTGTCCATTACCTAAGAAAACCCCAGGCTTAGCTAATTCTAAACGAATAATTAAAGATAATCTAGTACCTACTATACCTGATCATAAACCAAAAATAAAATATAATGTTCCAATATCCTTATGATTAGATCTTTCTAATCAAACTGATAAACCACCTTGATATTTTTTATATATATTAATTTAAGAGATTTTTTTTTCAAATAAATTTTGCTCTTAAATTTTAAACAAAAATAACACTTGTAAGGGGGGGACCTTACAGTGTTAGCATTTCATTCTAAATCCTATAGATATTGTATATTACTAATAATCATAGGATTTACAATGTTTTTAATAAAATACGCTAATTCAAAAAATGTTGTATATTATAAGGACTAAAGGTGCTGAAAATCCAACGTTTCAATTATTTATATTTAAAAACTCTTTTCCTATTAAAGAATTAGTAATTAAAAATAAAGAATAATAAAAAGATACTACAAAATAAATAAAAATTATTATAAATACTGACTTAGTAAAAATAATACTATTAGAAATAACTATAAATTCTGATAAAAATGATAATGAAGGTGGTACACCACTATTAGATAAAAATACAACAGAAAATAAAATACCTATAATTATACTTGATCTAAAAAAACTATTTATAAAATAAATTATACGTCTAGAAGATGTGTGATAGAATTCACCAATTAAATAAAATATTAAAGTAGAAGTATAACCGTGTGCTAACATTAATATTAAACTGCTAGTTTTTCTTCTTATAGTAATAAAAATTAAAGATAATAATAAAAATCTTATATGAGTTACAGATGAATAAGCAGCTAAAGATTTAGAATCACTTTGAAATACACAACAAAAAGAACCTAAAATTATACCTAAAAAAGCAATAATTATTCAAACATTATTATGAATAAAATTTATACTACCTAAGATACGTAAAAATCCCGCAGTTCCTAATTTTAATAATAAACCTGCTAATAATATACTAGCAGTAGTAGGAGCTTCAACATGAGCTTTTGGTAATCATAAATGTAAAAAATAAATAGGAAATTTTATTATAAATCTTAAACTTAAAATAAAAAATATTTCTCAAGAGATAAGAAAATCAAAATAAGAAAATACTAATCTAAAATCACTCTTAAAATAAACAAATAAAAAAGGAAAAGAACAAAAAGCAGCATAAAATATTAAATAATAAGAAGAATTAATTTTTTCAATTTGTGATCCATAACCTAAAATTATAACTAAAATAGGAAATATAGATAATTCAAAAAATATATATAATATTATTATATTACTAGGAATAAAAAATAAAATACAAATAATAACCAATATTTCAGATAAAATTAATAAATTATTATTTTTTTCACTCATTAAAATTATCCCTAAAATAAATACTCTTATAATAATAAGTAAAATAAATGTATAAGAATCAATAACTATAAATAAACCTATTCAAGAATAATTATTAAAAATTACAACACAAAAAAATAAAATAAAAAAGAAAAAATATGTAGGTTTTATAAATCAAATCAAAGTAACTAAAAAAAAATCTAACAAAGTTACCTTTACTTTATAATTACAAGTTATACGTTCTTAATTAAACTAAAGTAACTAATAAGATCATCAATAGACAAAAACAAACAAAAATAATCACACAACATCTACAAAATGTCAATATAAAATACCAAATTCTAATCCTAAATGATGATTATAATTAAAATGAGATTTTAATAAACGAAAAAAATTAAAAGCTAAAAATAAACCACCACAAAGTACATGGATACCATGAAAACCTGTAGATAAATAAAAAATTCTACCAAAAATACCATCTGATATAGAAAAACTAGCTTCTCTATATTCTATTAATTGTACTCCTGTAAAATAAGCTGCTAAAAAACAAGTTAACGCTAAACTATTAGTACATCTTTTATTTCTTAATAAACTATGGTGAGCTCAAGTTACTGTAACACCACTACTTAATAAAATAATAGTATTTAATAAAGGCACACCAAAAGGATTAACTAAATGTATACCAATAGGAGATCAAGTTTCACCTATTTCATGAGCAGGAACTAAAGCTGCATCAAAAAAAGTTCAAAAAATACCAAAAAAGAATATAAATTCTCTAAAAATAAATAAAACCGTACCTAATTTAAAACCATCTATAACAAAAAAATTATGATAACCTCTTAAACCCTCTATAGAAATATCTTTTCCTCAAGCAAAAGAAATAAATAAGACTCTAAATAAAGAAAATAAAAAAAATCAAACTATACCATACTTAAAAAATATAACTAAAGATCTAGTTAAACTTAATGAAGCAAAAAATATAAAATAGGCATAACTAGATAAACTTAAAATATGAAAATTATGAAAAATAACATATAATATATCTTTAGATTCTAAATCTAATATATTTATTAATACTATATATGTTTAATTTTACTTAAATAATAATTTTCTAAATATAAAAATTATTAATAATACTACAGCTAAACCAAAATAAATAATAGAAAATAAGGGACTTAAAAAAGTAAAAGGTTCTTCTACTATACATTGACCTAATCAACTCAAAATTACTGATGAAATAATAAAAGTAAAAACTAAATATTTATTTAACTTAGTTAAACAAGAAGTATAATTATTAATTAAGGCAAAGAAATAAAATACTACAATTCTTATTAATAAAGCAATAACACCTAAAATTTTATTGGGGATAGCACGTAAAATAGCATAAGCAAATAAAAAATATCATTCAGGTACAATATGCACGGGGCTTATTATGGGATCAGCCTCAATAAATATTTCAGGATCACCTAAATCAAAAGGATAAACTAAAGAAAAAACAAAAAATAACAATCATACAATTACATTATAAGCATCTTTACCTCAATATTCTGGAGCGAAACAAATTTTATCATAGTCACCATGACAATATAATATTGATGTACCTCCTGTTCTATGAAGAAAAATTAAATGAGCTAAAACTAAGACCAAAAGTCCTCAAGGAACTAAAAAATGTAAAACAAAAAAAAATTTTAACGTAGCACCTGTAACACCAAAACCACTTCAAATTCAAGTTACAATAGTAGGACCTCAAATAGGAATAACTCTTAATAAACTAGTAATTACTACTGCAGCTCAAAATCTTATTTGAGCTCAAACCAAAACATAACCTATAAAAGCTTCTATTATAATTAATAAATATAAAGTTAAACCAGATATTCATACTTTTTTTAAACGATAACTTATTATAAATAAACCTTTAAAAATATGTAAATACAAAAAGACAAAAAATAAACTAGCACCATTAAAATGAAAAATACGAAAAATTCAACCGAAATTTACCTCATATATAATATACTGTACTGTAGAAAAAGCTATTAAACTATCAGCAGTATAATAAAAAGCTAAAAAAGTACCAGTTAAAATTTGAAAAACTAAAATTATACCTAATATTCTACCAAAATTTCAACTTAATGTTAAAGTTTTTCTAGAAGGTAATGAAACTACCAATGAATTAACAAAATTAATTAAATTATTATTATTTTTAATCACTCCTATCTTTCTTAACTTCTTCAGAGTTATGTTTTATTAATAAACTAAAAGAGTTAAAAATTGTAATTATACCCTTTTGCACCAAAAACAAATATTCTACCTAAACTAAATTACAAAAGATGTAATTCTTTTTGGACCGTAACCAAACATAGTAATATCTATTTTTCATCTTACTTCTCCCAAATTGGAACTTTACCTTATCAAGATAATATAATATTTTTTACTAGAAAAGTTAAATAATAGAAATTACTATTAGTGGTAATACTATAAAATATATAAATTTGTTATTAGTTTGATTACTAATATTATTTTTTATACTTAAATTAATAAGTCAAAAACTAAAAGCTAAAACTGATAAAAATATTAAAAATAGTAATAATAAAACAAAAAATCTTTCAAACTTTAAAATTTCACTTAAAGAAAAAATTTTAACAAAAAAAGAAACACTAAAAGGAATATTTAAAAATACCAAATTAGTTTCTCAATTAATAAAATTTTGTCTAAACTTAGTAAATTTACTAATTAATATAGCTATTAAAACAAAATAATAAATAAATAAATAAAGAGAATTTAAAACAGAAAAAAATAAACCTAAAATAATTCAATTAAAAGACTCTGTTGAAGAAATAATAATTAAATTTTTATAGCTTTTTATGATAAACATTTGTAAATAACAAGTCAATAAACCAAATATTAATAAATAGAAAGAATTTAGTCAAAATATCTGTAATAAAATTACTAAAAAGGGCAATTTTTGGAAAGTTAAAAATCATATTAATCTATAATTAATAATATTATTAGTAACATTAAAAATTCAAAAATGTAAAGGTGCAACACCAATTTTTATTAAAACAATAAAAAATTGTAATATACCTCCAGAAAACACCAAAAATAATAAACCTAAACTTTCTTGAATAATAAAATAATTAAAGACTCTTCTATATCTTTTGTTACTTTTATTTAATAAAGTGAATAAAATAGTTATTATTAAAAAAATACTTCATCAAACAATTAAATTATTAACTAATAAACCTAATATAGTTAAAAATATAGTTATAATAATTAAAATTATAATCAAAAACGAGCAGGAACTAACCTAGAACAAATTTAGAAGACTTGTTTATAAACTCGTTAGTTGACTTATATCTTTTGCGCTTAAAACAAATGCACTTCTTATGCTATATCAACTAAGATGTGGATTTCCATTTCCAAATTAAAAGTTTGGCACTTTATTTTTAAGTTAACATCTCTATTATTCATTTAAATATAAATAAATTAAACGAGAAAAAATATAACTTTGAATAAAAAATACAAAACATTCTATTATAATAGCAAAAATAGAAATTCAAATATATTTTTCTCCTAAAGTTAATTCTAAACCTTGATATAATATTATACTAATTAAATGACCTACTATAATATTAACTGTTAAACGTACAGTTAAAGCTAAAGGACGAGAAAATTCACTAACAATTTCTACTAATAATATACTAAAAGTTTTTAAAAAAGAATCTCCTCCTTTTCTTATATAAACAGAAAATTTTTCTCTAGAAATAAAAGTTAGTAATGTTCTTATTCATGCTACAGCAGCATAAACAAAAGTAAATTCAACTATACCACAAGGACAGAATGAGTAAGTAAAATAACCCCCAAAACAACAAGTTAATAAAATAATAAAAGTAAAAACTGAAATTACAGAACTTAAAGGTAAGGTATTAGAATAACTAAAAACACCTACTAAACTATTCAAAAATTTTTTAACTAAAGTATTTAATATACCTTCTTTAAAATAAAATAAATATTGTAAAATAAAAATAAACATAAAAATATCTAAAAAATAAACTTGATTAATATTTAATAAAATAAAACTGCGAAATAACCCAAAAAAATTAATGAAATAGGTAATAATTTAAATCAAAATAAACTTATTATTAAATCATAACGATAACGGGGATAAGAACTACGAATAAAAATTAAAATAGAAAATATTACAAAACTAAAAAAAATAGAGAAATCAAAAAATATAACAGAGGTTAAAACACTAAAAAAAATTAAACTACCATATTCACTTAAAAATAACAAAACAAAAGCTACTCTAGCAAATTCAACATTAAAACCACTAACTAATTCACTTTCACCTTCAGAAAAATCAAAAGGAGCACGGTTTAATTCAGCAATTACCATAATTAAAAAAGGTAAATAAATAATAATCAAACTTAAATTAAATTTAGCAACAAAATTAAAAACATTATTATGGATAATAATAGCTAAGATATATAAAGAAAAAGCAATTTCATATGAAATACTTTGACTTCTAGCACGAATAGCACCAATTATACCATATTTAGATTTTCTAACAATACCACTTACTAATGTAGTATAAACAGAAAAACCAATTAAACACAAAAAAAATAAAACAGAATATTCAAATCTTAAAAAATCAAAAAAATAAGGAATAGTAAATCATTCAAGATATATTACCACAAAAGAGATACCGGGAACTAACAAAAATGAAATTTCTGATGAATTTAAAGGTGTTATTTGTTCTTTTTTTAATAATTTTACACCATCTAATAAAGCTTGAGCTAAACCTATAAAAGTAACTTTAGTAGGCCCAAGACGATTTTGTCTACTACTTAATAAATGACGTTCATATAAAGTAATAAAAGCAATACTTTGAACAATAAAAATTATCATTAAAATAATTATCAATAAACTTATAATCAACAAGAGTAAATAACTTTAGATTTACAATCTAACATTTTAAATTTAAACTAAACTCTTTTAAGAGATATACCTTTTGATTAACAGTCAACAATTCTTTATTTAAACTAACTCTTAAAAACTACGAGTTATACTCTAAAAATGTTTTCAAAACATTTTTATAATTAGTTTATTACTAGATTAAGGTTCCCCTAAATCTACTTTACTACAACTTACTCCCCTTTGGGCAATTGATGGATGATTTGTACCACTCCTAGATACTCTTCAAAAATATATAAAAAATTTTTTACTGTCTTTTACATTTTCAAATAAATAACTACATTTATTATTCACATTATAAAATATTGTAGGCCAAATATTACTTTTATTATAAACCAGGTATATATCTATTTTATTAAATTAAAAATTTTTATTTATAATCCTAAAGAATAAAATAAACGATCATACATGAGTCTAAAAATTAAGTAGTTAATGAGGGTTCTCAGTTATTACTCAGCCTCCAAAGATAATTTAGGAAGTCTGCCAATATCTTTTCAGTTTAAATACTACTTTACTCCTGCTCTTTTAATTTTTGTCTAATTAGGTACTAATCTAATTCGTTCACCAAAATTTAAAATTATAAAATTATATTTTAAAAAGTTCTAATTCTACCTAAAACTTTTAAAGTTTTGTCTAACATTTTATAATTAACATCAATTAAAGTACAAGCTTCAACAAGTCTAGCCGATTATTCTGGAACAAGTGTTATACAAGCGATAAATTGCCGAGGTAAATTTTTATTGCCTACTCCGTAAATCATACTTAGATAATACCATTTTAAATCATTCTAAACCATGATCAAATTTTAAATCTCTAAAAGAAAACTTCAAATAAGATAAATTAACCTTTTCTTCGAAAAAGAAAAATACTAAATTATACTATTATCTCAATACAGAATTATATTTTTGATTTTGAAGATCAATAGTTTAAACTTAACTTATATCTGTTAAAAAATACATTGATCACTCCCAAAAGATTTTATATTACCTACTATAATAATTATACCTAAAATTCTAGAAATAACAGAAAAACATATAAAATAAAAAAATATTATTTCTGAAATTAATCCAGAAAAATTTAAAAACAAACTTAATATTAAAAATTCTAATGAAATTAAAATAAAAATTAAACGTTGTCACTTAAAAAAAAATATAAATAATCCAACAAATAAAAAAATAATTTTAAACTTTACGTAAAGCCCCTGAAAAATTCAAAAAATATCTACTAAAATTTATAAAAAAAATTAAAATTGATAAAATAAAAATAAATATTGTTCAATAAATACTATAATAAAAACCTCTTAAATTTAAATTATCACTTTTAAATAAAAATTCCGGTATCAAAAATAATAAAGTTAAAATTAAACATAAAAAAACTAAATGTCTTTTAGTAACATTAATTTTGGATAAACTAGAAAAATATACTAAAATAACAAAAATACCCCTTAAAAATAATAAACAAACAAAATAAGAAAATCAAATATGTATACTTATAGATATAAGTGGTATTCTAAATAGTAAAGAAAAAATTAAGAAAAATCTACTTTTTATAGGATCAATGTTTATATAACTAATAATACTACTTAAAACAGATAAAAGAAAAAATAATTTTAATATAGAATTTTAAAACCTATTCATTGTAAGTGAATTATTCTAATTAAACTAAAAATTCTCAGTAACTAATCTTAACAACCCAAATGTTATATTTTAATTAAACTACTTACTGATTTTTATTATATTATATATATATATATTATTATAATTAATCTAATCGTGTACTATAAATATTCTTACTTATGTTGAATAAAATAGTACGTTACATTAAATTAATTATAATAATATATATATATATAATATAATATTTATATATATATTATAGCTACGCTATATAAAAAAGAGAAATTATATTTCTCTTTATTTTTAATAAAATATATTGTATAAAATATACAATATAATATTTATATATATATTATAGCTACGCTATATAAAAAAGAGAAATTATATTTCTCTTTATTTTTAATAAAATATATTATATATAATTATATATAATTATATATAATATATATATATATATATATATATAATGCACTTATTTTAAAAGCTA